TAGTCGAGCTATTAATCCCATTCCTCAACAACTAAGCCCTGTCTCTGTCCTGAAACTTCTAGTTCTACTTCCTCTGGCAAAGTGGTACTCCTCTTTGGCTGAAACTGAAACTTCTTCCCTAGCCTCTGAATCTTAACTTCTTCTAGTTCCACTTCGCTAGTCGAGTAAGTTCCAATACTAAATAGTAGAGCTATTCTCTTTACCAAACTCCGAAGAAGAAGACTCGGACTTAACTGAACTCATATCCCTTCGATTGGAACTGGCAACACTAAACGTCAGTCATCTTCCCAAAACGTAACTCAACTCAGAGTTCAGAGGTTCTTCCTCCTCTCCTAATGGCATTAGCTTCGGTGGAGTTAGCCCCTGCTTTTGCTTAAGAACGAGTTACCGCCTTTCTCCGGCTACTTCTGAGTCAGGCTGGTTTAGTTCAAAACCGTAACCACCTTCGGCTGGTAAACTATACCTTCGGTCTTGTCCCTCAACTTCTTAGTTAGAAGTGGATGTGGATGAGGACGGAGACCACTCATATTCTTTCCAAAGCCTATTTGGTTAAATGGAAATGTACCCTCTAGTGGAATAGAATCCCATGAGCTTTGGTGCTTTGCTTTAGTCAGTCCCCCCTCTTGGGTTAACCCCTTACCTGTCCGGCTTTACTGACTTGAGATTACTCAATTAGTACAGTACCCCTTTTCCTTATTAGGAAAGCTTCCACTCTGATCCTTAAGACTTGTTCTCCTCTCGCTCTGTGCTCTCCGGTATTGCCCCATATTCAGATGTCGAGCTTCTTTCTTCGGTCTCAGACTCAGACTTGGACTCGGACTTAACTCCCAGAATCTTGCCTGGCTACTTCTTCAGAGTAAGCTCCTTCTTCCGTTTATGCCATCCGATCCTAGCTTTCGCTCTTTCCTCTCTCTTCGGGTTCGGGAGAACTCTTTCTTTCACCACGCACGAGGGCTTAACTGGCAATCAATATCCCGAGGTTGACTAAGGCATATACCCCCCACTCCTCTCTTCGAACTTCTCCTTTCTAATAGTATCCCGCCTTTCCTGCCGGTCAAGTGACTCCTTTCCAGCTACTTGCTTAGTCGAGTTCAGAACCTCTTTATCTTCGGTCGAGTAAAACTCCTTTATCGATTGCCTAAATTGAGACTGCTTCCCCTTTCTTTAGATAGAAAATTTGCTTTCGAGAACAGAGTTCCGCAAAGGTCTTCTCTACAGCAGAGAAAAGACAACCAACCATAGGGGATGCTCTCGAGAGAACCGCTAAGATTTTCTCTCATAAACTGCGAGAATCCTTTTGTAAGACCAGCAAGAAATTCACCATTCGCGGGTGGAGGCGAAGAACCGCGGAAGAGGAGCCATCTGCTCGTTCCCTATCGAGTGGATCAAATCCCAAGCCTTAAGAGCCCATTAACCCATCTTCTGTTCCGCTAGCCAGCTAAGCTAAAGCTTGCCATCGACCGGTTCGTTCGGAAGTAACCGCATGCGCTCACCTATCCATCAACCAAGACAGAAGGGAATGACCAACCAAGCGAGCAGAGCCCAACTACCAATCCTATGTTCTCCCAATCCTGGAACTGGTGGCAATCTAACGAATTCGGGAAAGGAAGTGACCTCGCCGGGAATAAACCCTTCATTCGTCCTCCTCCGAACCCCATCCCTATGACTCAACATCTGTAGCGGCATCGAGGCGTAGCGAGACAATGAGTTCTGTTCCTCCAACCTTATCATCCAAGTTCTTGTTCTCCACCAGGCCATAGCACTCAACATCCCTCGTCTCCTCCTTCCTATCGAGACCCCCATCTCCTGAACCTGCTAAGCAATCTATTTCATGTTTCACTGCCTTTCCTCGGCTCACTTCCCTTAGAGTGGGGAATCCAGCTAAAGATAGGAGTGGATATTGCCCTTGCACAGCAGATGTTGAAAACAGCGGTTGTAGATCAATAGCAGCGGATTTAGTTCAATGCCATGCGAATGCCTCCCACGCGTACTTCATGCCAAAGCTTCTCGTTCGATCCCTTTCCCAAGCGTGGAAGAGGACTTCTTCTATCTCCTTGCTATCTCCATTGGTGGAATGAGGGGTATCGGAAGATCTCTGCTTACCTTAGCATGATCGGCTAAAGATCACTGCCATCTCACGAATTGGACTCGAACCAATCAAGCTACTTGCCCTTTAGTAGATCGTGAGTGGGTCTGTCGTCCTCCTCATTATAGTCCTCCTAAAATCAATAGCATTTCGTCGGAATACATCCTGTCTTTTCACCTTAGTAGTCCTATGCATAGTCAGTACTATAGCCCCAATCATGGCTACTAATAAAATAAGACTAGGAACCAAAAACCAGACGGAATAGTAGGTATAAAGTAAATTGCCCAATGTTTCCAAATTAGTCCAACTTCGTACCTTTTCGGCATAAACCGTATATCTTAGAGAGGTCGTATTTCTTTGGGTTGGTAGTAATGGAATGCTTTCATTATCTATAATGAAGAACATTTCCCACCAAAAGATCAGTCCAATAATACCACTCACTGGTAAATAGCGCAATACTTCTTCGTGAATCTCCGCTATTTGAATATTGAACATCATAACAACGAATAGGAATGAAACGGCTATAGCTCCTATATAAACTACTGGGAAGATCATAGCGAAAAAGTCGAGACCTAACAAAAGAAGTAAACCTGAAGTGTTGCGAAAGACTGGGATGGGAAACAAAACGGAATGTACCGGATTTTTAGCACGTACAACCATCAAACCAGAGACCAAAGCAGGGCTCGACAAAACAGAAAGTATCACGATGCGCTATTTTGGGCCTCGTCGTTCCATTTCCATAAAACTTGGCTTCTCAACTGAGAATAGGTATCGGATTGAACCCCGTTACGATTGAGATCGTCCAAGAAAGAATAAAGTTTCTCCAAGGACTCTTCTCCTGTGGCGGTACGGGAATTATCGAGAGCTCTCGCTCCCCGTCCCATCCAATCTCCCGTTGGGTCAAGGCCCGCCATGAGTTTGATAATCTCAACCTTGACCTCGAATTGGTCTTCGGCTTGAATACGGGCGAGCCGGTAATCCTCTAAAGAGGGGGATGGATTTTTCGCCTTTAGGTGTTCCACGAAACGCTGTTCCACGGCGCGGAGGCATTCCCCCCCAATTAGATCATCATCGTGATACGGAAAGGGCTGTACAGGATCAGATGGACCAGCTTCTTCCCCCGAAGAAGCGACTGGATTAGCGGGCGGCACAGGCGGTGCTACTGGTTGGTTTACGGACGAGCCCGTGTCCCCCGTTTCCGAAAAAGACTCGAGAAGCACATCGATCTCACGGGTGTCCTCCTTCCAGGTGGCGCCCGAACCCCCTGAGGGAGCCATCATATTAGTGAAGCCCTCGCCTGTGAGCAGCCCCCGTAAAGCAGCAAAGCCTAGAGTGAAAACAAGTCCTGCTGAGCAGCCCCCCCCTCTTAGAATAAGGGATAGCGCTCGACTGCTCAGAGAGAACCCAACCTTTTCAAGTAAAGCATTAAAAAAATCAATGAAGCAAATTTTTAGGCAAAAAAGATAAAGAAAAGTTAGCATGATGGAAACTAATAATACGGGGACCCACTTGGAACTTTCTGCACCATATTTGAATCTGCCTCTTCTTCGATCCGGAATTCCCAGTAAATCCCTGACTCCTCGAATACAGTGGGATTTCACACCTGGCGAATCTTTTACTCTACCTCCTCTTATTAAGACCTTAGAATGTTCCTGCGAATTATGACCTTCGCCTGGAATGTAAGCAAATAGATCATGTTTATTGCTCAACTGTACTTTGGCTATCTTACGTAGAGCTGAATTAGGTTTTTTCGGTGTTCTCGTTGAAACACGTGGGCATACTCCTTCCTTCTGGGGACATTGATCCAAAGCTCGAGTACGGTCCGTGCGCAGTTTTTCTTCTCTACCATGACGAATCAATTGATTTAATGTAGGCATCGCTATTTCCTTTGTCCTTTCCCCCTATTTTTGCCCTCTCACCAGTTGTTATTCCCGATCCGAAGCACCCCTTTTCCATTCATAGAGAGATCCAATCGTCAAAATCAATAAAAAGGCCATCATGGGCCAAGATCCAAAGGGATCAATCTTGTTGAGGGTTACTGCGCAAAGAAAGAAAAAGATCACCGAGTGGGCGAGGCAAGCTACCTTTAGTTAGGAGCCGCTTTCCTTCTGCCCAGCTCCTCGAAAACAATGTTCGACTTGCATGTGTTAAGCATATAGCTAGCGTTCCTTCTGAGCCAGGATCAAACTCTATGATTGGGCCCTGCAGTGGTAGAACCTGGTGAGCCGGGCGTACTATTTCCCAACCTTCTGTGAACCTTTCTTCTCTTATGATTTTTCCCACTTTTCTTAGATTTTGAACGCGCTGAGTTTTTTAAGCAATTATTCATATTGTTATTTTCTATATTATTATTGTCTTTCTTTTTTCTTTTCGACCTTGTACCCTATGGAGGCTTGCTTTGCATAGGCTGCACAAGACAAGCTGCGGTGCGGTACACGGAACACAAACTGAATATCAATGAAGTACACGCAACTACGCCTGTGAACTCGGATAGCCTTTCAGCATTCCTTTCATCTGCCCTAGGCAACTTTCTTTCTTATCTAAAGATATTCTATATCGAGTTACCGTCGCATCAATAGGAAGCACCGGTTACGAGAGCTTTTTAAGCAAGAGCGTCTGATTGAACAAAAGCCATTCTTGAACAACGGCTATAGCACCAGCTTCCCCCTGATCTGACTAATCTTTCTCATTTTCCCGGGATTATTAGATGCGGATTACCGATCCGTGGGATAATAGCCCGTCACTTACCTGAAAGCCAATAGTGGGGCATGCCCAGAATCTGTTGTGCTAGAATCTCCTCTTCCCTTTGCAATTGAAGAAGAAGAAACTCTGGGTGGAAGGTTCAAGACAGAAGCAAATGAAATAGAATAAGATAAGATGCCATAGAATGGGATGGATGGACATCTGAGATTCATTTTCCAACGAATGCCTGATTTAACTCCATAGGAACGGAACTTATACCTAGTTCACTAGCTGAGGCACTGGAGATCTTGTTTTTTCTGCTTTAAGAGAGGCGCCCTGGCATGGATTCCTAAAGGCTAAGAGCCTAGTCTCTTTATTCCCTTACCTAGCTGCCTTTTCTATTCCGAAAGGCTAAAGACCAATTGTCGGACTTACGACTGTTTAGGGAATTCCATATCAATTAGGATTTGGCTACGCCCTGTGAGTGGTATCAACTAACTATTGATTCTTCCTCCTACTCCTCTTAGAGAAACTATGTCATGGTATTCCCACATTGGTCTATAAATTCCTTTTTCATAAGAGGCGGTAGCGTAATCAGGTAATCCCCGAAAGGAAATAAAAGAAAGTCAAGAAGGTAATCCAGTAAGAAAGGCAAGGCGAAAAGGAAGAGATGCTCTGGCTTTCTTTGGTCTTGAACTCGCTCCCCTGCTCGTAATTCAAGAGCTGATACTTCACTCGCTTAAACTGCTTGAATTAAGCCTCGGACCAGTATTCATCATAGCGGGGGACCGAAGCAATCATTAAGTCGCCACAGGCGAGGCTATGTGAGCCACATCTGAAGCGAATGAAGCCTCCTCTGTAGGCTCCTTCCGTTCATTGCCTCTACTAGGTAAGCCTCTAGGCGACCGATCACTACGCTCCTTTTTTCTCTTTGATTTGTTGTTATTTCCGGTCCTATGTACAAGCGCACTTCCGGTCGCTTCTAGCTGATCTACAGCCTCATTTCCAGCATTTCCTACAAGTCGTGGTAGGTATCGACTGAGAGAAGCCACTTCGAGGGCCTTTCCAAACCTACCTACAACGCTTGGGCACCATTCAATCACCAAGGCGGAAAGGAATCCAATACAAAAGGCACTTCCCTCCTATCTTAGGGGACACCTACCCTTCAGGGAGCGGCTTAGAGCTTATTATTAAAGCAATTAGAAAGGGGATTCAAATCACATGAAAGGGGCTTCGAAAGATGAAAGAGCTAGTTAAGGCCAATACAAGCCTATTTTCCTTTGGTGATGCAGCAGATGCACAATAGCCATAAACATAGGATAGGGTCGCCAACCTGGTCCTCACTACAAACAAAATGGATGAGAAAGTCAAGAAGCAATAGCCATAAGAACGAACCAAAAAAGGGAGATAGCTATGATGTTGGAGATTGCAGGATGATATTGCTGGCGAGAGGGTCGAGAGAATAACAATCAGGAGTCATCATGCATATCCCCTCCCTTGTAGCTGGGAGCCTTAAGACCACATTTCTGTAACTCCCAGAGAATGGACTTATCCCCATAGATTGGTTAGTAGTAGCTCGACCTTGGCGGAAGCCCTCATTTTCTTGATGAAATATCCACTTTTGATTCAGCTCACAGCCTTGTTGGTTGGACGATGGCTCGATGATTGTCTTTCAGTAGCTTTTCCAGGTGCTGAAGAACTTTGATTGTTGATTAGCTATTGAAGATGCTTACCGCCCCTCCCTCTCTATCTCTGTCCCTTACTTATTGATGACTGATCTACATTCTCAGCTGGGGACATTGGATGATTTGAGGATGTTGGTTCGACGGCTCCCTCAGCGATTGGGCAGCGGCTTGGGAATAGATTGAGTAGGAGGTTTCATCTCTCTTATTCGGGAATTGCTTCAGATGAGACTAATGGTAAAGGCGCTTCAACTCATTCAACTCATTGGGACCGCTCCAGAAAGAAGCAAAGGAAGTGCTGCTGCTTGCTATCCCATTAATCAGATGTCACTAGTCCGTCCTGATAGTCAATCCTCTCTCTTGAAGCCAGTCGTGTAGCGAGCCAGATGCTTCTTTTTCCTCTTCTGAGACCCTTTCTGATCTGACATTTGAGCATCCATTTTTGCCCCGGCATTTGAGGACAATTTCGACGCATTTGAAACAAGAATGAAGTTTGTTTTTTGCTGTCGGATCAGGAATTCCTACGATCTTTCCTTCGGCCGGGCTAAGTCAAGGAGCTATCGGAAAATCTTGCTAACTCGATCTTGCCCTAGCTGATCTACGACCACCCTTGCTTTATTCTTTCTCGGTTCCTATCCATATTCAAGTTCAAGCTCCCGAGGATACTTCTTATTCTAGATCCGCTCTATCATCTCAATCAGGAAAAAGAGCTACAAGTACAAGAAAAGGAGGTGCTGCGCTTAAGGTTCGATTCAATAATGCCTTTATTCAGGCCTGATCGGGAGATCTAATGAAAAGTCAATCCGTTCCGGCTCCTCTCCACTTCAAAGGTAAAGGTTGGAGCAAAGATGGCAGCAGCTGGAGCAAGCATAGTAGGTAGCTAGAGCATAGGCAGAGACAAAGCAAGCGCCAGGGTGGGAGGAAAAAGAAGGGCTGAGTAGTTAATCCTCTACTAGGTACCTATACTTTTGGCTTTGCTGAATGGCCACTCGATGTTTACAGACCTCTGGGTCTGCTTATCGTCTCAAACTTCAAATGCTTCACATAGAG